AATACAAATAGAAAAGGAAAGGGAGGAAATACAAAAAAATAGAAGAGAAAAGTCATACAAAGTTATATACAAATCACTACCCCCCCTTTTTTGTATTTCCTTAATTTATTTCCTTAATTGAATTTTGGTTGATTAGGACGAAGTTCCTTAAAAACCTCCGCCTTCTTTAAAATATCCTGAACAGTTCCTGTAGGTTGAGCCCCCTTTTCAAGGAAATATAAAATAGCAGGAACATTTAAATAAGTTTGATTCTTTATCGGATCATAAAAACCCACTTTCCGAAGATCTTTTCCTTCTCTTCGGGATCGAACATCAATTGCAACGATTCGATAGACGGCTCATTGGGATAGATGTAGATGAACAACACCCCCCCTAGAAACGTATAGGAAGCTTTCTCCTCGTACGGCTCGAGAAAATGATTGATTCGAGGTTTTGGTTTTGTCTCTGTATGTATGGAATTCTATCTAAGAAATGACAACTGGGTCCATAAAATGATCAAATCAATTAAAGATGTAAGTCCTTTTTTTTCTTCTTTCTTCCTGAAAATGAAAAAGAAACCATTCGTACTCTCATAACTCAAGTTGGATAACTTTCAAACAGTTCAAAGGAAAATCTTTCGGCAATTTCATTTATTGAGCGGTCTTTCCTCCTTTTTTGTTTGTCTCGTTTAAAATCGGATTCTTCAGTCTGATCCAGTTATTAAGACAATTAAAAGGCGTTTCCTTGTTCTGGGATCCTTTATCTTTGTTTTATTTTAAATCATTGGGTTTAGACATTACTTCGGTGCTTTTTAATCCTTTCAAAATGGCAGCAACATACCCTTTTTGGGATTTCTAGGAAAGAATTCTACAAGACGATGGATTCCCTCGTGAAACACTTTGGATCGAAAAAGTTTGATCAATTCAAAGAAATTTTGGAATTTTTAACTTGCTCGAATTGGATTCTTTCGATTTCCATACCGAAGATATATTTACGAAGTTGTTTCAATTTTTTTATTGATTGGCATTAACCCTAGACCCTTGCCCCGAGAAATAAATTAATACTTTCTACTCGAGCTCCATCATGGACTATTTACATTCCAAGACAACAAAAAGCGAGGGGTTCTAGTGAAACAGAACCAATGATGTCGAGCCAAGAGCACCTTCATTCCTACATAAAATGGTGGATGTACAAATCCACAACGGATCGTGTCCTTCAAGTCGCACGTTGCTTTCTACCACATCGTTTCAAACGAAGTTTTACCATAACATTCCTCTAAGAACCGGTATGGAATTGATTCAATTATGGAATCATGAATAGTCATTGGTTGGGCTGATGTATAAACACCATAATCTATAGTATAGAGATATAAAGGGATATAAATAATACTATAGATATAGGTGGATAAAGATTTTTCTGAAGAAGTCTCTTAGTAAGAGCCCATCGCTAATATTAATTTGTCTAACATATTATATTAATATATTAATTAATATATTTATTAAATTATTTATATAAATATATAAATAATAAAATATATAATATATATAAATAATAAAAAATAAGACGAATAAATGAATTCTTTTTGATTCTGCATCTTCACGTGACTTAATAGGAGAGAAAGATTCAGTTTATAAGGAATGATTAAAAGGAATGATTAAAACTATTTCTCTTTCTAACTTTCGAATAAATTTAGAAAGTTCTCTTTTCGACATCACATCATTATTCAAAGAAAATTTGATAGTTAAAAATAACTTTTGATCATCTTAGGAAAAAAAATAAGTCTTTTTTTTTTAAGTGAATCATCAACGATTTCAATGATTTACATTCAATGATTTACAATAGATAAATACACCAAACAACAAATCCAATTTTGTTTATGAGTTATGAGATAGATAAAAAAAGATTAATGTCAGGTAAGGTTTGAATTCTTATTCTTTTTTTTCATCTGATTGATAAAATACAAAGAATGGGGAGGTGTTCGTATCTATCAATTCGATCAAATAGACTGAGCAATTGTCACCCTTTATAGATATTGAAATGAACGCCTTCCCATTACTGATTAACTCCTATCTACCCCATTCTATGGGACTGATGCAGCATAAATCAAAAGAAAATAAGGGGGTGTCCTAGTCTTTTTTATTTTTCCGAAATGCGAGCTGTCTAGGCACAAAGCCAAACAAGTCCAGATTAAGTCCAGTTTTTGCTCCTTTTTTTGCTATTTTAGCCTAACTCATTGATTAAGAATTAAGAGACTTAGTGAATTAAATTAGTACCAAAACCCCACTCTTGACGAAAAGTAAAGAAATCTACAAAAAAGAAAATTAAATCTAATTAGTTTAATTTAGGGGGTAGAAAATACGAGATAGGGAATCTGGATTCTTCCGCATCTCGATTCAGTTTTTGAAAGATTCATCGAAGAAAAAAATCAGAAACAACAATCACATTCCAGCTAACATTTCGATTTTAAACAGAACATTGTTAAAAAAGCAATCTATATTCTCATAGAATATATATGTTCTGG